TAAGTTTGATGCAAATGGCTAAAATTTCTTCGGTTTTATGTGATTATCAATCAAATAAAAAGTTATTCTATGTATCAATTCTTACATCTCCTACTACCGGTGGGGTGACAGCTAGTTTTGGTATGTTGGGGGATATCATTATTGCCGAACCCTATGCCTATATTGCATTTGCGGGTAAAAGAGTAATTGAACAAACATTGAAAAAAGCCGTGCCTGAAGGTTCACAAGTGGCTGAATCTTTATTACGTAAGGGCTTATTGGATGCAATTGTACCACGTAATCCTTTAAAGGGTGTTCTGAGTGAGTTATTTCAGCTCCATGCTTTTTTTCCTTTGAACAAAAATTCAATCAAATAGAGCAGTTAGTTTATCAGAATTAAAAGAAAACCCTGAAAAAGGAATTTTGCTTTCGAATCATTTTTTTTATCCATATTATTTATTGTTTACTACTCAGTAAACCTCTATCAACAAGATAAAAAGTAAATTTTTCCTTTCGGGAAGTTCAAATTAGACCAGACAAAAATAAAACAAAGTTCATTTTCCTCTCTTGCTTGCATATGTATAGATAATTCAAATCTAGATATATACGGATCCATAGAGAGTCTTCCATTTTTTTAATTTTTTTGCATCTCCCGAACATTCCATTTTTACCCTAATCAATTTTTTGGAAATTTGTAATGGAATAAATTGATTCTTTATTAATTAAATATTATTATTAATTAATTACTATTAGAAAACAAAAAGGAACAATAAAGAATAAGAAATCTAACAAGGGGATTATCATACATATATTTCATTTAGAAAGATTAATCAGTCCATTTATGTAGTTTGACATTTCTTGTACCTATTTATTTATTCTATTTCGATTAGGTTCTATATATTTTTATTAGGTTGTATATTAGTATTAGATATATATTTATTTAATGATACTTAGTATAATTATATAATATATATAATACAAATAATACAAATACAAGATATTCTAAGATATCTTTAGAATTAAAAATATAACAATAACAGGTACAAATATTAAATTGAGGTGCCCATTCTATGACAACTTTCAATAACTTACCCTCTATTTTTGTGCCTTTAGTAGGCCTAGTCTTTCCGGCAATTGCAATGTCTTCTCTATTTCTTCATATTCAAAAAAATAAGATTTTTTAGATCTGATGAGACCTAATCCCTAATCTTAGTCACCCTTTTTTTATTTTCAACACTTCGATTCAATAAGACCCATTTGGTAGAATATTGTATAACACATAGATTCCTATAAACATAAATAAAAAAGAAAAGTTCTTATGCATGTGTAAACATATTATATGGGTAAATAAATTTTTGCTATTTTTAAAAATGGATCATCATCGGGCCGATGTATGAAATTAAAGTCAATGCATTTATTTGTATGTGTATATTATTTGTATGTGTATAACTATAGGGGATCATATGAAGGAAGGAGATGTTATTATTTTAGATATAACTAATTCTATGAATTACTCCTAAAGTAAAGGTTCACAGCAAAATAGTACTAGGTGATGAGAGTTACTTTGAAAACAAAAAAAGGAAAGTCATATTTTCTCAATTCAAAAAAATTGTACAACTGGATCTAATATATATGAGTTGGCGATCAGAATCTATATGGATAGAATTTATAACGGGGTCTCGAAAAACAAGTAATTTCTGCTGGGCCTTTATCCTATTTTTAGGTTCATTAGGATTCTTATTGGTTGGAACTTCCAGTTATCTTGGTAGAAATTTGATATCATTATTTCCGTCTCAGCAAATCATTTTTTTTCCGCAAGGGATTGTGATGTCTTTCTATGGGATCGCGGGTCTCTTTATTAGTTGCTATTTGTGGTGTACTATTTTGTGGAATGTGGGTAGTGGTTATGATCTTTTCGATAGAAAAGAAGGAATAGTACGTATTTTTCGTTGGGGATTTCCTGGAAAAAGTCGTCGCATCTTTTTACGATTCCTTATGAAAGATATTCAGTCCATCAGAATAGAAGTTAAAGAGGGCGTTTATGCTCGGCGTGTCCTTTATATGGAAATTCGGGGTCAAGGGGATATTCCTTTAATTCGTACTGATGAGAATTTGACTAGACGAGAAATTGAGCAAAAAGCTGCCGAATTGGCTTACTTCTTGCGTGTACCAATTGAAGTATTTTGAAATGAATTGAAGACTAAATGCTTTCGCCGGAGAAAAAAAACTAAAGAATTTCTTTCTTTTTTTTTTCAATATTTTGAATTGATACCTTAGACGTTAGATAGGGATCGATCCTATCTTGGAAACTATCTATACTAGATTTTGATTTGATTTTGTCAATTGAACATTCATTTTTTCTTTTGTGCTCCTTCTTAATTTAATCACCAAGCAAGTGGATTTCTTCCTTCTACAAATGGATTTCTTCCTTCTAAAAAAAGAAAACTTTTTTGTTTTTTTTTCATTAATTTTTTATCATCATAATATTCTTCATAAATTTTTCGCAATTTTTAGTCTATAGGGAATCGGTGGAAAATTGAATTTTTTTTGACATATTTGATAGTTTCTTCGTCTCGAAAATCGAATAATATTCATTATTTGAAACCCTTCTTTTAGTATTGATCGAAAAAAAGGAGGAATAGCTTCAATTTGATCCTGGAAACTAATTTTTTCTTCATTCAAATTTGAAGTGTATTCTTAGTCTATTTCTGGATTCTTTCTAGATTTTAAGCAAAGACTAAGTATTGAATAAAAAAAAATAGAAAATGGATTCTGGATTCATAGGCTCAATATATTCTATTCTAATTAGAATAGAAACTCATGCTCGATAGAAATATTAGATCTAATAGAATCAACAAATGAGGTAGGTTCATTAACAATTCACAGATTAAAAATGGCAAAAAAGAAAGCATTAATTCCTCTTTTATATTTTGCATCTATAGTCTTTTTGCCCTGGTGGATCTCTCTCTCCTGTAATAAAAGTCTGAAAACTTGGATTACTAATTGGTGGAATACTAGACAATGCGAAACTTTTTTGAATGATATTCAAGAAAATAGTGTTCTAGAAAAATTCATACAATTAGAGGAACTCTTCCAGCTGGATGAAATGATAAAGGAATACCCGGAAACCGATTTACAAAAATTTCGTCTAGGAATCTACAAAGAAACAATCCAATTCATCAAGATACACAATGAGTATCGTATCCATACGATTTTGCACTTCTCAACAAATCTAATCTCTTTCATTATTCTAAGCGGTTATTCCTTTTGGGGTAAGGAAAAACTTTTTGTTCTGAACTCTTGGGTTCAAGAATTCCTATATAATTTAAGTGATACAATTAAAGCTTTTTTGATTCTTTTATTAACTGATTTATGTATTGGATTCCATTCGCCTCACGGTTGGGAACTAATGATTGGTTATATTTACAAAGATTTTGGGTTTGCTCATTATGAGCAAATTATATCTGGTCTAGTTTCTACCTTTCCAGTCATTCTTGATACAATTTTTAAATACTGGATCTTTCGTTATTTAAATCGTGTATCCCCTTCACTTGTAGTGATTTATCATGCAATAAATGACTGAAAAATGATTCACTGATCTAATTAGAATCTTTCTTACCTTATACATCATAACCAAACCAAAGTATTCAAAGTCATATTTACTTTACTCTTTTTACCCATGAGGGGGATTCCTTCTATATTTCAACAAAATTTTTTCATTTTTCAGTAAATGTAAATAGCAGAATTGTGGATAGGGAAGTATATTAGCGACCTACCTAAGTTTATTGTAGAAATTTTCGGGATAAATAATTGGACCATGCAAACTAGAAAGACCTTTTCTTGGATAAGGGAAGAGATTACTCGCTCCATATCTGTCTCACTCATGATATATATAATAACTTCGGCATCCATTTCAAATGCATATCCGATTTTTGCCCAGCAGAATTATGAAAATCCACGAGAGGCAACTGGGCGTATTGTATGTGCCAATTGCCATTTAGCTAATAAGCCCGTGGATATTGAAGTTCCACAAGCGGTACTTCCTGATACTGTATTTGAAGCAGTTGTTAAAATTCCTTATGATATGCAACTGAAACAAGTTCTGGCTAATGGTAAAAAAGGAGCTTTGAATGTGGGAGCTGTTCTTATTTTACCCGAGGGGTTTGAATTAGCCCCCCCCGATCGTATTTCACCCGAGATGAAAGAAAAGATAGGCAATCTGTCTTTTCAGAATTATCGCCCCAATAAAAACAATATTCTTGTGATAGGTCCTGTTCCTGGTAAAAAATATAGTGAAATAACCTTTCCTATTCTTTCCCCAGACCCTGCTACTAATAAAGATGTTCACTTCTTAAAATATCCTATATATGTAGGTGGGAACAGGGGAAGGGGTCAGATTTATCCTGACGGTAGCAAAAGTAACAATACAGTTTATAATGCTACGGCAACAGGTATAATAAGCAAAATTTTACGAAAAGAAAAAGGGGGGTATGAAATAACCATAGTGGATGCATCGGATGGACGCCAAGTGATTGATATTATCCCTCCAGGACTCGAACTTCTTGTTTCAGAGGGCGAATCTATTAAACTCGATCAACCATTAACGAGTAATCCTAATGTGGGTGGATTTGGTCAGGGGGATGCGGAAATAGTACTTCAAGATCCATTTCGTGTCCAAGGACTTTTGTTCTTCTTAGGATCTGTTGTTTTGGCACAAATCTTTTTGGTTCTTAAAAAGAAACAGTTTGAGAAGGTTCAATTGTCCGAAATGAATTTTTAGATCTGTGTATTTAACTTTATCAAATTCGTAAAAAAGAACCAAATTCTTGTTCCTAATTTGGTCTAATCAAAAAAATTATGAAAAACCTTTTGCCTCTCTTTCGATTTTATATTCCTTTTCTACCAGATGTCAGGAATTACTTGTATCATAGTCCTAATTCTAGTATGTATATTGAGAAGAATTCACTTTACCGCCTCTTTTTTATTTTTCAATCCAAATTTGAAAAATTGGAAGGGGTGTG